TCAAATTAAAAAAATAAAAGGGAATATCAAGCCCTTAGATCTATTGAAAAAAAAAATGAGAAAAATGTAGGTTATTTTCGAATTCAATTCTTTTGTTTTATTCTATTTCTATTAAAAAATTACTTAAACTTAAATAGTTTTGGAATATTGCACAAGGAATCTGTTGATTCGGAATCACAGGATCGGTCAATGGCACAGTTGATGAATCCCTTTTTCCGCCTATATTACCTATATCTATCTTTTTTTTAGTGTCCATCTATAATGACTGATGAATCAAGAATTTTCAATTGGAACTAGACTAATTCTTTCAATAAGTTTTTCTTACCATTGTATATGGATTGAAACTTAGGTAAATGTTTTATTCACATATGTAATAAAAGAACATATCTAATTTAGCTCTTTCATGCTTATTCTAACTAGTTATTTCGGTTTTTTAGTGGCTGCTTCAACTATAACTGCAGCTCTATTTATTGGTTTGAACAAGATACGACTTATCTGAAATGAATGAAATTAAATAAACAATTAAAAAAAAAAAAGCCCCCTGAATATTCATATTTCATTTCCGGTATTCTATGGTTCCTTTCCGCGTCAATTGCCAATTCCTGGTCATTGAGATTCACGGATAATTCAGATTAATATTTAGGGATAGATCTTACCTCTCTTTTTATTCCCTAAAACAAATTGAAATGATTGAAGTTTTCCTATTTGGAATCGTCTTAGGTCTAATTCCTATTACTTTAACAGGATTATTTGTAACTGCATATTTACAATACAGACGCGGTGATCAGTTGGACCTTTGATTGAGTAACTTTTCTTTTTTTAATTTGACCTCCTACAAGGAGGAGGTCAAATTAAAGTTGCAATTAAACTTTGTTTTAGTTTTGTGAAGTTATTTCATTATAATTCGACATAACATAAACGGAATCACGCTCTGTAGGATTTGAACCTACGACATCGGGTTTTGGAGACCCGCGTTCTACCGAACTGAACTAAGAGCGTTTTCTTATATCCCATAAGATTAGATTCGATTGTAAAGAAAATATTTTTTGACCCTTGGGGGGTCTTGTGTACATATAGTATGCAAAAATTATGTCCAATTTTACCCGATCTTACTCAATGAATCTCTTGTAACTGTCCATAGGAGAAAGAATAGTAGGGATGGCAGGATTTGAACCCGCGACATTTTGTACCCAAAACAAACGCGCTACCAAGCTGCGCTACATCCCTTTTTAAGATTGTTGTACAGTGTCATTGTACAAAATCCATGTCTTGTTTTCTACATCGTTCGTTTTTCACCTATTTTTCCTCTACCTTACTACCTATATAATATAAATATATACTATAAATATATACTATATAATATATATATATATATATTAGTATATTAGGTAGAATTATTAGGTAGAATTAGGTATAATGTTCTTGTCATTTTTTTTTTTTTTTTTTTTTTAGTTTCATATAATCATATGTTTAATCTAATTTTTTTATTATTTATTATTTATAATTATATTAATTTCTAATTATATATAATTATAGAAATTAATTATTAATTATATATTATATATTAATTATATAAATTATATATATATATAATTAAAAATTATAATTAAAAAAATATATATAATATATAAATATAATTAAATATTCAAAAATAAATATGAAAATTAAAATATTAAAATGAAATAAAAAAATAATTATAAAATTATAAATAATTAATATTAAAATTAAATAATTAAAATATTTAAAATATAAAAATATATTATTAAAAATATATTATTATTATATTAATATTTACTATAACGTAATTAACTTAATATAACTAATATCTAATAACTAATATCTAACTAATATAACATAAACATATATATTATTAACATATCAACAATATATAATATATAACATAACATATATATTATTAACATATATATAATAATATAATTATATAATTAATAATAATATATATAATATAATTAATAATAATATATATAATATAATATAAATATAATTAATATAATATAAATATAATGATTAAAAATAAAGAAAAAAAATTAAAATAAATAAATATCAAAGAAGAAGGAGGATTTAAAATGCGAGATATAAAAACATATCTCTCCACGGCACCTGTGCTAACCACTCTATGGTTTGGGTCTTTAGCGGGTCTATTGATAGAAATTAATCGTTTATTTCCAGATGCCTTGTCATTCCCCTTTTTTTAATTCTAATTGAATTCTTGTCTTGTATTGATATGTGAAGAAATGAAGAAGATTTGAGATACCATTCCACGTAACATGGCTTCAATTTAGATCCCCTTTTCTTTAGGATAGGAAAAAAAAGTGTATCGAACCTCAGTCAAAATACAGTGAATCTACGATATAATTTGGGATAAAAGAAATAGAAATGTGGATTAGGAATTAGGATAGAAAAGGAATAATTCCTAGTTAGAAAAAATTGTATTACTTAATTATTACTATATTTAATATTCTTATATTAATGAACTTCTATTAATGAATATGACTCTCTTTCTTTATTGTTTTAGATTATAGTACTTCGAAGTCATTCGACTTCTAATAATAATAATATTTTAAAATTCCATCTCTAGTTAGTAAATATATATTTTTTATTTTATTTTTGGTTCGGATCAAAAACAAAAATGAGGAGAGTTAAAAAGTGAAGTCGATCCAAAATGAAAAGGAGGTCCATGGCCAAGGGTAAAGATATCAGAATTATAGTGATTTTGGAATGTACCAGTTGTGTTCGAAAGGGTGTCAATAAAGAATCGCCGGGCTTTTCTAGATATATTACTCAAAAGAATCGACACAATACACCCAATCGATTAGAATTGAGAAAATTTTGTCGCTATTGTCAAAAATATATGATTCATGGGGAAATAAAGAAATAGATGGAACAGAATGCATGTGTGATTTTTCCAAGGAGCGGGAAGAGTAAGAACTTGACATCTTTACATAGATAATACAAACCAAATCCTATTTTGGTCGGATCTTAAATGAATAAAAAAAAGTAGAATTGTATTTTCTAGATTATTTTATTTATATTTATATTCTAATTATTATATATAAGATATAAGTATAAGAAATAAACAAACAAGGAATAAGCAAACCATGGATAAATACAAACAACCTTTTCGTAAATACAAGCGATCTTTTCGTAGGCGTTTACCCCCAATTGGATCGGGGGATCGAATCGATTATAGAAACATGAGTTTAATTAGTCGATTTATTAGTGAACAAGGAAAAATCTTATCTAGACGGATGAATAGGTTGACCTTGAAACAACAACGATTAATTACTATTGCTATAAAACAAGCTCGTATTTTATCTTCGTTACCTTTTCGTAATAATGAGAAACAATTGGAGAGAAGGAAGTCGATCCCTAGAACTACAGGTCCTAGAACCAAAAAAAAATAGACATACTCCTCAAAACTCCAATAGGAACTCAAGCTCAGATTAATGTTTTGCTCGAAAAACCTAGAATCCCGAGTTGATTCTTGTGTTATAAAATGTTATAAAAAAGGAAAAATGGGTAATAAATTTTTTTTTTTTGAAAGATGCTCGTTTATTTCAAATCTTAATTTCTTTTTCTTCTATCTTCCCGGAGAATGGACTCCGGGAAATTCTGTTTCAATCATTCTTGTTTCCTGTATAGTATATTCTTATATTCTATTAAGATTCTTTTATTCCTTTATTTGTATTTGATTGATTAATGATTTTATTTGAAATCATATCAAAACAAATCTTATTTGATAGGACTATTTGCACAAGTATTTTACGATTCAGAAGCAATTGTTTCTTGTACAGATTGTGTATGAATCTACTATAACTATAGGATACCATATCCTCACGAGTTACTGCATTTATCCGAGTGATCCACAAACGACGAAAATCTCTCTTTTTCCTGCTCCTATCTCGATGAGAGGAACCCAAAGCTCTCATTCTTTGTTGAGTACTCGTTCGAGTAAGTCTTGAATGAGCCCCTATAAAGGTTGATACAAATAAACGATTTTTTTTTCGACGTCTTCGAGCTGTATATCCCCGTTTAACTCTGGTCATTAAATCAAATGAAACTTTCTTGAATAACTAATGTATTTCTCTTCTTTCAGTCATACTTTTCCTCCGGTCGATTAATAACAAAACGGATTTTTCCGATATATAAAATATAAATTCCAATGGCTTTTGCTACTATGACCTTCCCGACCACAATTTTTACTTCCGGGTATCTTGCCTGGAAATAATAAATTCTACTGCTGCTAAATAGTGGGTTTCCTCGTTTCTATGGCAACTTTTTAAACGGTGAGGTCCTCTCTATACACCGGAGCCTCTTCTTTCATTTCATCGAATTTTATTGTGAACTTGTATAGTTCACACTCTTTGGCTCTACCCCATCCTTTTTTCAATTAGAATTATTTTTTTTATAATTATAATTAGAAAGTAATAGTCCTTTTCACAAAAAAGCTATCCATACAGTGACGGCATTTAATTCTGTAAAGTGAAAGTTGGCTAGGTAGCTGACCCTGTTAGTCCGTTTTTTTTTCAAGAATAAGAATAGGAGCATAACCCTTTTGCTTATTATAAGACTATTTCCTCCGCTTAATGGATAACTATTTGCTACCAATGGAGAATTGCTTCTCATCTAAAACGGAGTGATTGGATTTGCACCAATAGAAACCATAAATTACATTACATAATATAATAGGTAAATGATAGATCCTCATTTTTAGATAGTTATTTAGATAGTAAATTAAATGGCGGTCTTTCACTCTATCTATCCTATTCATTGGTAGTGTTCATTGATACTGGAAAATTTTTTTTCATTTCTTCAAACTCATGATCTGAACTGAACGAGTCGCACATACACCCTAGTACATGTTCCTCGACGCTGAGGACATCCTCGAAGAGCGGGGGATTTCGTGACATTTCTTATTGGCTGTCTTGCGTTTCTAATAAGTTGTTTAATGGTTGGCATGTCGTGTCTATATAATCTCATTCTAGATAGAATAGAGTGGGTTGGCTTAGATCGATCTTAACCTATCGATCTTAACCTGATGGTTGATGATTATGAAAGATTTCTATTCACTATCAAATCACGGAAAATTAGAATTTTGAAATGGAATTCTATATTTATATATTTATATAAATATAAAATCTCCAGTATTCTCATCTTCGACCGCTACAAGATCAACGATGCCATGAGCTTGGGCTTCTGTTGCTGACATAAAAACATCCCTTTCCATGTCTTCGGATATAACCCATAAAGGGTTGTACGTTCTTTGTACATAAACTTTTGTGAGGTTTTCGCGAACCTTCAACAGTTCTTCTGCTTCCAGGATAAATTCCCCTGTTTGTGACTCAAAAAAAGAACTAGCAGGTTGGTGAATCATAACCCTGATGATATTGATATAACATCATGAACGATTCTTCTATGCGTATCTCGCACGATTTGATTAAAGTAAGGGGGAATCAAAATAACAAGAAGAAATTAAACAACCGTACGGGCATATTTTGTACATTGCATACGGCTCTGCAATGGAATTTGTTTTTTCTTCCTTTCCTTTTGCAATAGAATTTCTTCTATCGAAAAGAAGAAATATAACTCATATGATCCAAATGTTTAGATGATCCATTTACCACCCTTCCTTTCGTAGTAGTAAAGAAAAATACTATGATGGTTCTGTTGCTTTATTTTACTTTATTATATATATATAATTTAATATATTATATAATTTATATAATTTATCTATTTATCTTGTCTGTGGTTTAGCAATCCCAAAGTTTCTTTTTGATACGATCCAAGAAGGATAAAATAAATTTTTCCATTTTTTTTTACTCTTTCTCTGATAACATAAAGATAAGAAAGAGACTTCTGGTGTGGAAGAAAAATGGTTTGTGACGCTGAAATTAACTCTTGACACATAAGATCAAGATCCAATTGGTAATAACCCTTCTTTTTCATACTATTATCTCAATACAAAATCTCATGTTAGGAAAAAACAATAATGGTTTGCTCATATCGAACTCGAAGTGCCATGCTATTATTACTTATTCTTTTTTTTTTTTTTATTATTTGATTCATATTCGATAGAGCGAAGGCATAGTCTTCTTTTTTTTTATAAAAAAACTCATTGGCGCCAAGCGTGAGGGAATGCTAGACGTTTGGTAATTTCTCCTCCGACCAAAATGAAAGACCCCATTGAAGCTGCTAATCCCATGCATATTGTATATACATCGGGTACCACAAGTTGCATAGTGTCATAAATGGCTATTCCTGGTACTACCCATCCGCCTGGAGAGTTTATAAACAAATAAAGATCCCTAGTAGCATCTTCTAGGCTGAGATATACCATGAGACCAGCAAGTTGATTCGAGATCTCGCTATCAACCTCTTGGCCTAAAAAAAGTATTCTTTCTCGATGAAGTCGGTTGATTAGGGCAAAATTGTATCCCTGTGTAACCGTACGTGCACCTTTGGATGCATACGGTTCAAAAGAGAAAAAAATCAATGTGTCGATTCCAGTCTTATTTCTTTTTTTTTTTTCTAACTGTTTTTCTAATGAAGCGTTTTGCTTTTCTTCCATTTTTTTTTTTTTAACATGAGTTTTGGCCTCCTTCCCGTTCCCTATATTCTATAATGTATAAAAAGTAAAAAAAAAAAAAGAATTTTCGTAACTTATTGAACTAACTTCTCATTGATGTATTGTTTCATAAAAATTCAAATCACGATGTAATTTTCTTGTTCCTGAATGGGTCCTTTCAATTATTTTAGGTTTTTGTTCTACTCCGGGGGAATATTTGCCCGAATTATATTTGCACATATAGGGCAAATGATTTCAGTACTGCTTATTTTTTTTTTTTCAATTCGTTTCATACCTTTACCCAAACGATTCCATGTATTCATCATAGTACTTGGTAGACAGTTTGAGATTATACCTTTTGAGATTATCTCTATAGTAAGGCTAAGAATAGCCTATGATACAAGTGGTAATTATATCGTGTAATCGTATCGTATAGATCATATAGTATTTAGTATTATATATATATATATTATATATATTAAATATTAATATTATATTAATATATATAATTTTAATATATATATAATTTATAATTATATATTTTATAATTATATATAATAATTATATATAATAATAATATAATAAATAATAATTAAATTAAATAATTATATTATATTTCAATATTTAAATTTAATATTACTACATTTACATCAATATTTATATTACTACAATTACACTCCCATTCTAGTACTTTACTCTTACCATTCCCAATTTGGTATTCTATGAGCGGAGCCTGTATACTTTAATTTTCTCAGTCCAAGTAAACCATCAATTAGAATAATTGATAATATTGATCCCCAATAGGAATTGATCTAATTGTGCTTCACGCTCCGAATTTTTGATGGTTCAATCAATACAATATTGAATTGAATATATATCTATTGGATTGGGCGAAACAGAGAATACTCGATCGG